TCTGTAGATAAAATCTCTATATGCACATATCATATATTATATATAATTATATACCTAAGTATATACATTAGACTCGTAGTGGCTATAATCAAAGTCAATTTACCTAGAAAGTAGGGGTAAAATCAATCGTGTTAAGACAAGGCCGGCCCTAATTTATTTTCTTTTATTGAGGTCTTATTAAAACAAAATTCACTTGATTGATACATAACATACACGTACACTTACCAATTCGACATCAACAATTTTTGAGATATTTCGTCGACTCATGTGATGAAGAGATTCTACTTGTCCCCTTGAACTAAAAGTTTTAAAGAAAAGATAACTTCTTGATCCCGCGAGATTTATATATAGAATGTTAATTCTAATGAACGATTCATGAATATGAATGACGAATCCAAAAATGCTATACAATTATGAAAAACGGAAAGATCCTTCAGATCTGATCATTTCATTATATTGACAATTTTTAAAAACTGATAATACTATGATCATAGTATGAGGGCGGTTGGTCAAGTAGGCCCCCATCGTCTAGTGGTTTAGGACATCTCTCTTTCAAGGAGGCAGCGGGGATTCGAATTCCCCTGGGGGTAGGGTACGACGAAAGGAAGTTGATCATGGATTACCAATAAGCCTATAAAATAAAAAAAGAAAAATGGATTCTTATGGGGTCGATGCCCGAGCGGTTAATGGGGACGGACTGTAAATTCGTTGGCAATATGTCTACGCTGGTTCAAATCCAGCTCGGCCCAATAAACCGCATCAATCTGCCATGAGATAGTATAAAATCCCTTGTCCTTTAGAAAGAGAAAGACCCCAGACGAAGATAAAAAAGAATCAAATTTTCTGCCAGATCCCTTATTTCCCTGGGATTGTAGTTCAATTGGTTAGAGCACCGCCCTGTCAAGGCGGAAGCTGCGGGTTCGAGCCCCGCCAGTCCCGGCGGATCCAATAAATACAAAAAGAAAATTTTCCCTCTCTACGAACTAGTAAAGAGTGTCGAGGGATATACTTTCATCCCTAAAGCAAAAAGGGGGTCTTGATCTCTTTTTTCTTTACTGTTTTTCCACCCCGCTTTTATTGTTTATTTTTATTGTTTATTAGGTTTGGAACCATGTAATTAATTGAAGTGGAAAGGCAATCTGATGATCCTTCATCAGAAGACTGTCCAGGGAAGACACAAGGTGGATTATAGAAAAAACAAGGAAACGGATGATAAATAAATAGAATTTTGGAGTAATTAAGTTAGGAATCCAAATTTGAATTCGGTATGGATAAAAGAACTTCCTATGTTATACTATTCAAGTCTTGACGACGAGTTGATTTGATAGACCAGATATTGTTATTCATGATAGTGATCCGGTTCTCGATCATGGAGAGGTAATTCATTTATTGAATTTACAGACGAAAGATTTATCATCTCTAGGGGATTAAATCCCGAGTTATTGCGAAGTAAAAAACCGATGAGATTATGGAAGTAAATATTCTTGCATTTATTGCTACTGCACTATTCATTCTAGTTCCTACCGCTTTTCTACTTATCATTTACGTAAAAACAGTAAGTCAAAATGATTAATTCACTTGAATTTGAAAATTCATTTGAATCAAACTTTTCTTCCAAGTTCTTATCAAAAATTGACGAAGTCAAATGAAAGGGATTCCGTTTCACGTCTTAACTTAAATGAAATGAGCGTACTATAAGCGGAAATTGTCTAATAGACAGTATGGTAGAAAAATGCATTTTTCTACCATACTGTCTTAGTTTATAAAGTTGTAATCTAGAATAAAGATAAACGCTTAAGTTTCTATATATCAACCTACAATATGCTCTTCCTATATTTGTATATATATTCCATATCAATATATTGTATGGAATTGACATAAGACCTAATTTGCTACATTTATTTGTTCTGATCAATCCGAAAAAACGCTTCTAATCCCTTTCCTTTTACTAATAAGTAAGGGGAAACCTTGCCTATTTAAAATTTTTAACGCCATATGAAATAAGCCGATAAAGCATAAACCACCTTTCAAAAATTAGAATAGAAACCAAAGGGTAAATGCCCTATATGTAACTCGCCCGAGGCAAGATCTTATTATTGCCCAGTCTCTTCTTACAGTAAAGTGCGTATACGCTTACCAAAAGGACTTCTTTTTTGATTTGAAGAGTCAAGAATAAATAAAAACGGCCTTACTTAGCTTAGTATCCGTCTATAAAGATAGTAAGAGCCCATTCCCCTTTCCCGTTGATTGAAATAGAAAATTTCGGAAGAATTTTTGGTTGGAATAAATTTCCAATCACCTGAATCCCTTTCTTTTCGAAAGTAAAAAGATGGGGAATCGATGAAATTAGATTAAAATATCTATTATTCCTACCATAGATTACTATGTTGGAATCCAATGGGATTCCAAATTCAGACTTTTTATTTTAAATAGTTCAAAATGCGTTGCAGGACGATCTATAAAACAAGCGGGTTTGATTACTGAACTCAATTAGTAGTACTTCTAAAGCCCACTTCTTCCCCACACTACGAGTGAAAGGGAAAATGTAAAGACTACCATTAAAGCAGCCCAAGCGAGACTTACTATATCCATGTGCATTATGTCCCCTAATCTCTATAAATACGAAGGAATTATTCCTCACTAATAATAGTGAAATTAATGTCGCAGAGTCAAAAAAAGGTTCTACTGAACCCTAAAACCAATCCAAATAATTGATTAGGATTTCTAGTTTTTTGGTGATTCAATTCAGGCGACACCCGGATTTGAACTGGGGAAAAAGGATTTGCAGTCCCCCGCCTTACCACTCGGCCATGCCGCCAAAACGATACAAAATAGATACAATTTTTCCCGAATTACTTCATTTTTATTGTACTTGCGTTTTGACTTCTGTTTTCCTTAATCCTTTTTTTCCTAAAATTTCAACTATTGACTCCTTACTTCTAATTTCATTCATGAACGATTCTGGAATTTTAATTTCAAATTGTGTTTTCCTGATGACAAAATACAAATTTAATCAGAACTAATCTGTATTTTTTTTAATTAAAAAAAATTTCTCAATTTCAATTATAACAAAACATATGAGTATATGTAAACCCCAGAACATAAATAGAGATATCTATTATTTAGATATATTGTCAATAAAGAATTATCATAAAACTTTCCTACTTCATTTCATGCATGAATGGAAATTTTCTTTTGATAGAGCACGCTCGGGGCTGTCCCCAATAGAATCGGCAATAAAAGAGAAGTCTATAGGTATACGTGTTTAATAAATGAAACCCTTCTTATATTATACAATACACTTCAAATCATATTCTACTTAAAAAAAAGTAAAGTACAAATATCTCTCTTTAAATCGTTTTTTGAACAACAAAATCCCTAATGCTAAAAAAAAAAGGATTCTATTTGCTTTTTTCTTTGTCTCCCAAGAATCTTTTTAGTTTTCTCAAATTCGAATATATAATATCATAATAAAATGGTATAATTTAAATTATTTTTTTGTTTTGCTATTCTATAATTCTATACAAAACAAAACCCTATGACCTTAAAATGACAGAATTTTGTTTCGGGGATTTTTTTAGTAATTCCTTTCCGTTTTGATCTGTTGAAACTTCCGATTTAAGTAGAAAGTTGTCTTTATTTCTTCGTTCACACGCAGTTCATACATTTCATTTCAAATACAAATCTGGGGTTGGATAAAATTTCATGTGATTCAGTAAACAGAATAGAAATCCCATCAGTGCTAGATCGTCGATCTAATTCGACGAAGAATGTACTTAATAATATAATGGGATTTTTTTATAAATGGGAAATTCAAAATGCTCGGGGATGCAAACGAGACAATGTCTACAATACCTGGATTTAATCAGATACAATTTGAAGGATTTTGTAGGTTCATCGATCAGGGTTTGGCAGAAGAACTTTATAAGTTTCCAAAAATTGAAGATACAGATCATGAAATCAAATTTCAATTCTTTTTCGAAAGATATCAATTGGTAGAACCCTCGATAAAGGAAAGAAATGCTGTGTATGAATCACTCACATATTCTTCTGAATTATATGTATCCGCGAGATTGATTTGGAAAACCAGTAGAGATATGCAAGAACAAACTATTTTAATTGGAAACATTCCTCTAATGAATTCCCTAGGAACTTTTATAGTAAATGGAATATATAGAATTGTGATTAATCAAATACTGCAAAGTCCCGGTATTTATTACCGGTCAGAATTGGACCATAACAGAGTTTCGGTCTATACCGGCACCATAATATCAGATTGGGGGGGAAGATTAGAATTAGAGATTGATAGAAAAGCAAGAATATGGGCTCGCGTGAGTAGGAAACAAAAAATATCTATTCTAGTTCTATTATCAGCTATGGGTTCAAATCTAAGAGAAATTTTAGACAATGTTTATTATCCTGAAATTTTTTTGTCTTTTCTGAATGATAAGGATAGAAAAAAAATTGGATCAAAAGAAAATGCTATTTTGGAGTTTTATCAACAATTTGCTTGTGTAGGCGGAGATCCGGTATTTTCTGAATACTTATGTAAGGACTTACAAAAGAAGTTTTTTCAACAAAGATGTGAATTGGGGAGGATTGGTCGACGAAATATGAACCGAAGACTAAACCTTGATATACCCCAGAACAATACATTTTTATTACCCCGAGACATACTGGTGGCTGCCGATCATTTAATTGGACTAAAGTTTGGAATGGGTACACTTGACGATATGAATCATTTGAAAAATAAGCGCATTCGCTCTGTAGCGGATCTTTTACAAGATCAATTCGGATTGTCTTTGGTTCGTTTAGAAAATGTGATTCGGGGAACTATATGTGCAGCAATTCGGCATAAATTGATACCTACTCCTAGAAATTTGATAACTTCAACCCCATTAACAACCACTTATGAATCCTTTTTTGGTTTACACCCCTTATCTCAAGTTTTAGATCGAACTAATCCATTGACACAAATAGTTCATGGGAGAAAATTGAGT